TATTCGGGATAGCGACAGCCCCGGGCGTGCTCTATCAAAAGAAAATTCCCATTCAATGCATGAAATGAAGTAGGATAATTTTATGATAATTCCTTATTGACAATATATCTAAATAATAGATATCTGTGTAACAATTTATGTTCTGGGGTTTACATAAACTCATATGTTTTGTTATAATTGAAATTGAGAAATATTTTTTGATTAAAAAATCAATACTGATTCGTTCTGTCTCAATTTGTATTTTGTCATTAGGAAAACACAATTTGAAATTCAAATTCCAGAATCGTTCATGAATTCGAAGTAAGGGGTCAATAGTCAATGGTTCTAATTTCTCGTCTGAAAAATACCCATTTGATTTCTCAATAGAAAAACGAGAGAATGTTTTTAGCATTGTGTATTTTCAGATACTATACAATCAATCATAAGGGATAGATCAAATCCAATCAAAAGGGGTCTTTCTTTTATTTTAGGAAATAAAGGATTAAGGAAAACAGAAGTCAAAATGCAAGTACAATAAAAATTCAGTAATCCGGGAAAAATTGCATCTATTCTATTTTGTATCATTTTGGCGGCATGGCCGAGTGGTAAGGCGGGGGACTGCAAATCCTTTTTCCCCAGTTCAAATCCGGGTGTCGCCTGAATCACCAAAAAAATCGAAATCATAATCGATTTATTGGATTGGTTTCTCAATAGTGTTTGGTAGAACCCCTTTTTGACTCTGCGACATTAATTCCACTATTATTAGTGAGGAATAATGAAAAAATTCCTTCGTATTTATAGAGATAGGGGACATAATGCACATGGATATAGTAAGTCTCGCTTGGGCTGCTTTAATGGTAGTCTTTACATTTTCCCTTTCACTCGTAGTGTGGGGAAGAAGTGGACTTTAGAAGTACTACTAATTGAGTTCAGGAATCAAACCGTATCGATTGTTTTATAGATCATTCTTTTGAACTATTTAAAATCAAATCTTTTCTTTGAATTTGGAATCCCATTGGATTCCTATGAAGTAATCTATGATAGGAATCATACTTTTTCAATCAAAGAGATATTTCATCGATTCCCATCTTTGTACTTCGAAAAGAAAGGGATTCAGATGATTGGAAATTTATTCCAACCTAAAATTCTTCCGAAATTTTCTATTTCAATCAATGGGAATGGGCTCTTACTATCTTTATAGATGGATACTAAGGAAGACCGGACCTTTTTTCTTTTTTTTGATTTCCCTTTTACTCTTCAAAAAAGAAGTCGTTTTGTTAAGCGTATACGCACTTTCTATGAGAAATGATATAGAGATAGTGGTTGTTTAAGGAGAGACTGGGCAATAATAAAATATTGCCTCGGGCGAGTTACATATCGGGCATTTACCCTTTGGTTTCTATTTTTAGAAAGGCGGTTTATGCTTTATCGACTTATTTCATATCACGGTTCTGACGTTAAAAATAGGCGAGTTTTCCCCTTCCTTATTAATAAAAGGAAAGGAATTAGAATCCTACAGATAAGAATTATTTCAGATTGATCGGAACAAATAACAAATAGATGTAGGAAATTGGGTCTTATGTCAATTCCATACAATATATGGAATATATAGATATGGAATTAATATACACATATATGAAGAGAATATTGTAGATTGATATATAGAAACTTAAACCTTTATCTTTATTCTAGATTACAACTTTATAGACTAAGAGATAGATAGTATAAAAATGAATTTTTATACTATCTATCTCTTATAAAATTGCCGACTATAATTATAGAATTATAGTGCGCTCATTTCATTTAAGTTAAGACGTGAAATTGGAATCCCTTTCATTTGACTTTGTCCATTTTTGATAAGAACTTGGAAGGAAAGTTTTATTCAAATGAATTTGAAAATTCAATTGAATTAATCATTTTGACTGACTGTTTTTACGTAAATGATAAGTAGAAAAGCGGTAGGAACTAGAATGAATAGTGCAGTAGCAATAAATGCAAGAATATTGACTTCCATAATCTCATCGGTTTTTTACTTCGCAATAACTCGGGATTTAATCCCCTAGAGATGATAAATCTTTTGTCTATCGTCTGTAAATTCAATGAATGAATTACCTCTTGATGATCTTGAACCGGATCACTATCATGAATAACAATATCTGATCTATCAAATCAACCCGTTGTCAAGACTTGAATAGTATAACATAGGAAGTTCTTTTATCCATACCGAATTCCAATTTTGATTCCTGACTCAATTACTCAAAAATTTTATTTATCATCCGTTTCCTTGTTTTTTCTATAACCCACCTTGCGTCTTCCTTGGACAATCTTCTGATGAAGGATCATCAGATTGCCTTTCCACTTCAATTAATTACATAGTTCCAAACCTAACAAACAATAAAAGCGAAATGGAAAAATAGGAAAGCAAAAAGAAATCAAGACTTCTTTTTGCTTTGGGAATGAAAGTATATCCCTCGACACTCTTTACTGGTTCATAGAAAGGGAAAAATGCATTTTTGGATTT